GCACCAAAATCGGACCGAACCAAATATTTGTCATGCTATTGTTCTCTCGAATCTATGGAGTAAGACATTGATTTTTCAATAAGATCAACTATGTTCATTGCATAATAAGCTCCCTTGAAAAGCATTGGCGCACGTGTAAACGAGGTGCTCTACCTAACTGAGCTATAGCCCTTGTCATAGATATCTTAACATATAGATAATTTCTTGTCAAGATGGATATTTCCTAATCTCACATGATAACTCTTTGATCCGTTTACTGTTAACAGATTGGTATTGCTTAGAAATTATATTCTATCTATAATCCCCGAGGTGATGGGTCTTCTTTTGCGGTGATAAATTACCTACTTAACTCAGTGGTTAGAGTATTGCTTTCATACGGCAGGAGTCATTGGTTCAAATCCAATAGTAGGTAGAACTTATTAGATACCGGAGTCAATGCAATGGTATCTAATAAGTTTTTCTACCCATCCTCCTTTTTTCGTTGTATCAGATTAGACTTGATTGTCTTCAATTGGCAGAATCTAAATGTGGTGTATAATAAAGAACTTCTAAAAAACTTCTTTTGATTATTTTGATGTATTGACTAGTAGGAAATAACATTGACAGCCTCTACTCGTGTCCTAGCTCGTCTGAGAGCTAGATTTGCTTCAATCACTTGTCTCTTACCCTCAGCTCTACTCAAGTTAGCTTCAGCTATTTTAAGAGTTTGTTGAGCTTCTTGCGGATCAATGTCAGTACTCATCTCCGCATCATTTCCTAAAATGGTGATCTCATTATTCCCTATTCTAGCAAAACCACCCATCAGAGCCACCGTTAACCATTGGTCGTTGAGGCGTATTCTCAAAAGACCTATATCTACAGCCGTGGCAATAGGGGCGTGGTTCGGTAATACACCAATTTGGCCACTATTTGTAGATAAAATGATTTCTTTCACTTCTGAATCCCAAATAATTCGATTAGGAGTCAGTACACAAAGATTTAAGGTCATTTCTTCAAATTGCTCTCCACTTCTAAGTTAATAGCTTTCGCGGTAGCTTCATCGATGTTACCCACCAAATAAAAAGCCTGCTCGGGCAGACCATCTAATTCTCCGGAAAGGATCAGTTGAAACCCCCTAATTGTTTCTGCAAGACCAACATATTTTCCTGGAGAACCAGTAAATACTTCTGCCACGAAGAAGGGTTGTGATAAGAAACGCTCAATTTTTCGTGCTCTTGCTACAGTTAAACGATCCTCCTCGGATAATTCATCCAACCCAAGAATAGCTATAATGTCCTGAAGTTCTTTGTAACGTTGTGAAGTTTGCTTAACTCTTTGCGCAGTTTCATAATGTTCCTCGCCAACGATCCGAGGTTGTAACATAGTTGACGTTGAATCTAAAGGATCTACTGCTGGATAAATACCCTTGGCAGCTAATCCTCTTGATAGTACGGTAGTAGCATCTAAATGTGCAAATGTAGTGGCAGGAGCAGGGTCGGTCAAATCGTCCGCAGGTACATAAACTGCTTGGATCGAAGTTATAGATCCCTCTTTGGTAGAAGTAATTCTTTCTTGCAAAGAACCCATTTCTGTACTAAGGGTAGGTTGATAACCCACTGCAGAAGGCATTCTCCCTAATAATGCGGATACTTCTGATCCTGCTTGGACAAAACGAAAGATATTGTCGATGAATAGAAGCACATCTTGTTCATTAACATCCCGGAAATATTCTGCCATAGTTAGGGCAGTCAAACCAACTCTCATACGAGCTCCCGGCGGTTCATTCATTTGACCATAGACTAAAGCTACTTTTGATTCTGCAAGATTTTTTTCATTAATTACTCCGGATTCTTTCATTTCCATGTAAAGATCATTTCCTTCACGAGTACGTTCTCCTACTCCGCCAAATACGGATACGCCTCCATGAGCTTTGGCAATGTTGTTGATCAATTCCATGATGAGTACTGTTTTACCTACTCCAGCTCCCCCAAATAGTCCGATTTTTCCTCCACGGCGATAAGGAGCTAAAAGATCTACCACCTTAATACCTGTTTCAAAGATTGATAATTTCGTATCTAACTGTATAAAGGCAGGCGCAGATCTATGAATAGGAGATGTTGTGCGAGTATCTACAGGACCTAAATTATCAACAGGCTCTCCAAGAACGTTGAAGATTCGCCCGAGAGTAGCTCCGCCGACTGGAACACTTAGAGGAGCTCCCGTGTCAATCACTTCCATTCCTCTCATCAGCCCATCTGTAGCACTCATAGCTACAGCTCTAACTCGATTATTTCCTAATAATTGTTGTACCTCACAAGTCACATTAATTTGCTGACCGACAGTATCTCGACCCTTAACTACCAAAGCGTTATAAATATTAGGCATTTTGCCCGGGGGAAAAACGACATCCAGTACTGGGCCAATAATTTGAGCGATACGCCCTAGTTTTTTTTCTTCAAGTGTGGAAACCGCAGGGCTAGAAGTAGTAGGATTGATTCTCATAATTATAATAAAGTGAAAT